TCTTTTCTTCTTTTTTTTTTTTTAATCAAAGAAAAACGAAGAATTCTAATTCTATAAGGTTGAATAAAAATTTGATTTACCCTTTAATTTAAATATTAGTATAATTGCTATGCTCAGTGTGTGACTCGTTAGTTTTTTCTTTAGAGTTGAGAATAGAGATTAAAAAAAAGGCTGATCCCACTATAAACTTAGTAGCTATCAAAACTAAAGAAACTCAAAACTAATAACCAACTTCTTGATTCGTATTGTCGAGATCCCAAGAAACAGTCAATATATGACTGAATCGATCATATAGTTGTAGCAACTGAAATTCTTTTCATAAAAAAAATCTGATTATGAATTGTGAAAAAAAAAAGGGATGTGGAAAAATGGAAGGATGATAGAAAGAGAGAATAAAGATCTCAATGATATATGATTCCCATATGTATGGTTTATGAAAAATTACCCCATAAAAAAGGCAGTGTTATAAAGCATCAACATAAATATACAATTACAATAATTACAATATATTAAAAAATATACAAATAAAAAAGAGAAAGAAAGTATAATAAAATATTCAATATAATAAAAGAAATGAAAAAAAAAATACTATTATTTATGTAATAAGATATAAAAATAGATAATCTAAAGAATAGAAAATAGAGAATAATTTCATAAAGAATTTCATAGAGCTTCGGGTTAAGAAAAACTGAGAAGATTTACTCGGAAACAAATAACAGACTTTGTTGAGAGCTCCATTGCAGAGTTCAGGCCTAAACATTAATGGAGAAGCTATGGGAACGATGGAACCTGTGACTACATAGGATTTTATTGAAAACGAAGAAATCCTAAAGATTCATTGGGTAGGATGGCGAAATGAACCAAGAAAAAATGTATTTCTTCTGAAGGGTAATGAATTGACCCTACAAATGAAGGAGGAAAGAGTCAATATTCGTCCGCGAACCTTTTATTTTTGTTGAATTTTTCATTGAAAAATTCAATTTATTGGATGACTATTGGCGTGATTCAATAGAGGTAAAGTAAAATATTTTAGAAATTTTGATAAAAGAAAGAAGCATTATATATAAACAAACTAAACAAACACGCCTAGTTATCTAGTTATATATACAGTCCTATGTAACAAATTCAATAAAAAAAATGAGTATTAGTATGTATATTCTTTCTTTTGATAGAATGAAATACATAAATACATGTGTATATGTAATATTATTGAATCATTTCATTCGCGAGGAGCTGGATGAGAAGAAATTCTCATGTCCGGCTCTGCAGTAGAGATGGAATTAAGAAAAAACCATCAACTATAACCCCAAAAGAACCAGATTTCGTAAACAACATAGAGGTAGAATGAAGGGAATATCTTGCCGAGGCAATCATATTTGTTTTGGTCGATATGCTCTTCAGGCAATTGAACCTGCTTGGATCACAGCTAGACAAATAGAAGCAGGGCGAAGAGCAATGACACGATATGCGCGTCGTGGTGGAAAGATATGGGTACGCGTCTTTCCCGACAAACCTGTTACTGTAAGACCTACAGAAACACGTATGGGTTCGGGCAAGGGATCCCCCGAATATTGGGTATCCGTTGTTAAACCGGGCCGAATACTTTATGAAATGAGTGGAGTATCAGAAACTATAGCCAAAACTGCTATGAAAATAGCTGCATGCAAAATGCCTATACAAACTCAATTTGTTATTTCAGGATAGGTAAACAAAAGTAAAGGAGTATTGAGAATGAAAAAAAACCACAGATTTATTTATCTCTGGACAGACAATATTTCTTTTTTCCATTATCCCTTGCATTGAAATAATAGATTCAAATAAAAATGATATGATTCAACCTCAGACTCTTTTGAATGTAGCGGATAACAGTGGAGCTCAAGAATTGATGTGTATTCGAATCATAGGAACTGGTAATCACCGATATGCTCATATTGGCGATGTTATTGTTGCTGTAATAAAAGAAGCAGTGCCCAACATGCCTCTAGAAAGATCAGAAATAATTAGAGCTGTGATTGTACGCACGTGTAAAGAACTCAAACGTGACAACGGCATGATAATACGATATGATGACAATGCAGCGGTTATCATTGATCAAGAAGGAAATCCAAAAGGAACTCGAATTTTTGGTGCGATTGCTCGGGAATTGCGACAGTTGAATTTTACTAAAATAGTTTCATTAGCACCTGAAGTCTTATAGATGAAAATAGGATATATCCTATCTATATTCTATCTATCTATATATAGAATATAGATAGATAGAATATTCAATATAGAATATAATATTCAAATATATGAAATAGATCCGATTAATAGATTGTGTCTCATGCATATATTTGAAATTTATAAGAATTTATTCTAAAAAAAAAATTCAATAAAAAAGAAAACAAAAAAGAAGCATGTTGATTATATCAAAATGAGGGGGCGCCAATAACTATTGTTCGTCATGGGTAGGGACATTATTGCCGATATAATAACTTCTATAAGAAATGCTGACATAGATCAAAAGGGAAGAGTTCAAATAGTATCTACTAATATCACTAAAAACATTGTGAAAATACTTTTACGAGAAGGTTTTATTGAAAACGTTCGAAAACATCAAGAAAGTCAAAAAAATTTCTTGGTTTCAACCTTACGACATAGAAAGACTAGGAAAGGGAATAAAATAATTTTCAAGCGTATAAGCCGACCCGGTCTACGAATCTATTCCAATTATCAACGAATTCCTAAGATTTTAGGTGGAATGGGAATTGTAATTCTTTCTACTTCTCGAGGTATAATGACAGATCGAGAAGCTCGACTAGAAAAAATTGGAGGAGAAATTTTGTGTTATATATGGTGATTCTCCTGGGATACCCTAATTTTCTCTCGAACTTACTATTTGTAAAATAGAGAGTAGAAGTGAATTATAGAACTCTTCCTCTATTAGTTGATACTTAAAGGGGGTTCCCTGGAATGAAAGAACAAAAATTGATTCATGAGGGTTTAATTACTGAATCACTTCCCAACGGTATGTTCCGAGTTCGGTTAGATAATGAAGATCTAATTCTAGGTTATATTTCGGGGAGAATCCGGCGCAGTTTTATACGTATACTACCCGGAGATAGAGTCAAAATCGAAATGAGTCGTTATGATTCAACCAGGGGACGTATAATTTATAGACTTCGTAAAAAAGATTCGAACGATTAGATCATTCTTTTAAACATCCTTTTCGTAGGGATATAATTTGAAGTTCAAAAATTCAATAAACTTATTTTTGTTTCCAAAAAAATAAAGTAAAAAGTAAGGAATGATAAATATGAAAATAAGGGCTTCTGTTCGTAAGATTTGTGAAAAATGTCGCTTGATTCGTAGGCGGGGGCGAATTATAGTCATTTGTTCCAATCCAAGACATAAACAGAGACAGGGGTAATCCTTCTCAAGTTCTAAATCAAGAACTTTGAAAAGAAAAACCCATGTACATGTAAAAAGAAATATGATCTAATAAAATATGACAAAACCTATAGCAAAAATTGGTTTACGTAAGAATGCACGTATTGGTTCAAATAAGAATGAACGTAGAATACCAAAAGGAGTTATTCATGTTCAAGCGAGTTTCAACAATACTATTGTAACTGTTACAGACGTACGAGGTCGGGTGGTTTCTTGGGCTTCCGCAGGTACTTCTGGATTCAGAGGCACAAGAAAAGGAACACCCTATGCTGCTCAAGCCGCAGCATTTAATGCTATTCGTACATTAGTGGATCAGGGTATGCAACGAGCAGAAGTTATGATAAAGGGTCCAGGTCTCGGAAGAGATGCGGCATTACGAGCCATTCGTAGAAATGGGATGCTATTAAGTTTCGTACGTGATGTAACACCCATGCCGCATAATGGATGTCGCCCCCCTAAAAAAAGACGTGTGTAAAAATTAAGAATTCAAGAGATTCCAAGAGAAATAAATGATTCAATGATCTGATCCAATAATCACAAATAAAAGAAAAATACTAGTATGGTTCGAGAAGAAGTAGCAGGATCCACTCGAACACTACAGTGGAAATGTGTTGAATCAAGAGTAGACAGCAAGCGTCTTTATTATGGTCGTTTCGTTTTGTCCCCGCTTATGAAAGGTCAAGCCGATACAATAGGTATTGCCATGCGAAGGGCTTTACTTGGAGAAATAGAAGGAACATGTATCACACGTGCAACATTTGGAAATGTGCTGCATGAATATTCTACGATAGCAGGTATTGAAGAATCAGTACACGAGATTTTAATAAATTTGAAAGAGATTGTATTGAGAAGTAATCTCTATGGAGTTAGGGACGCATCCATTTGCGTCAGGGGTCCCAAATACATAACAGCTCAAGATATCATCTCACCACCTTCTGTAGAAATAGTTGACACGACACAGCATATAGCTAACCTGACAGAACCAATTGATTTGTGTATTGAATTACAAATAAAGAGAGATCGCGGATATTGTATGAAATCCACAAACGACTCTCACGATGGAAGTTATCCTATAGATATTGTATCTATGCCTGTTCGAAATGCGAATCATAGTATTCATTCTTATGGGAATGGGAATGAAAAACAAGAGATACTCTTTCTAGAAATATGGACGAATGGAAGTTTAACTCCTAAAGAAGCACTTTATGAAGCTTCTCGTAATTTGATTGATTTATTGATTCCTTTTCTACATGCAGAGGAAGAGGACATGAATCTCGAGGAAAATGAAAACAGATGGAATCTACCTCTTTTTTCCTTTCAAGACAGATTCACTAATCTTAAGAAAAACAAAAAAGGAATTCCCTTGACATGTATTTTTATTGACCAATCAGAATTGTCTTCCAGGACCTATAATTGTCTCAAAAGGTCCAATATACATACATTATTGGACCTTTTGAGTTACAGCCAAGAAGATCTTATGAAAATAGAATATTTTCGCATAGAAGATGTAAAACAGATATTGGGTACTCTACAGAAGCATTTTGCAATCAATTTACCTAAAAAAAAGTTTTCATTTTAAATCCATTGGACTTTTTTCATTTTTTAGTTTTTATAAAAAAAAAAAAGAAGATTTTGAATCTCCGACACGGTCCATATATTTGCAGAATAGATCATAATAAGATTGATGTATCTAAGGAATATCCAGTAAGGGTATCTTCCTTAGATACCTATGTCGTGGTATTTAACGGTTTAATCAATTTGAAAAAGACCTAAAGTTAGGGATTTATCAATAGGTAAAGTTGCTCCAATACCTAACCAAAGAGCTACTGCGGTACCGATCAAAAAGACTGTTGTAGCTACTGGACGACGAAATGGATTTTGGAATTTATTGACATTCTCCAAAAAAGGTACTGTCAATAATCCTATTGGTACTGAAACCATTAAAAGAACACCCAATAACTTATTGGGTACTGTGCGAAGTATTTGAAATACGGGAAAGAAGTACCATTCGGGTAATATTTCCAACGGAGTTGCAAACGGATCCGCCGGTTCACCGATCATTGACGGTTCTAGAACTGCTAAGCCCACACTACATGCAATAGTGCCTAGAATTACTACTGGAAAAATATATAAAAGATCATTGGGCCATGCAGGTTCTCCATAATAATTATGTCCCATCCCTTTAGCCAATTTAGCTCTTAATACAGGATCATTCAAATCAGGTTTCTTTGTTATTTGGATAGGTGAATTCTTGCGGATCCATCCCCCAAAGGAACCGGACATGATAATTTTTTATCATCCGGCTCGAGCAAGAATCAAAAGAATCAAATAAATAGATCCATAGAACATAAATAGGTCCATAGAAGATCTATATTTCATACATATTTAATGTAGAATGACTTTATGTAAGAAAAGATTTATCAAATTTCCTTTCTCCGAGTTGCAACGATTCATTGCAAAGAATTCAGTTCTGGCAACAAGGAAATGCTCAATATCCAAGTAGGCTTAAAAATTCGATCATGATCAAGTGCTTTTTGGATTGTCTCATGTCTTTTGGTTGGTATTTATCCCCACAACATCTCGATTGTATTACATACAAAAATACAAAGTTTTTACTTGTTATTAATAAAGTCTAGCCCCTGTTCTTCCTTAGATCCCTTATTTAACTCCGATAGTATCCTAAATCAGGGTCGATGCAGAGGAAATGAATGCATCTACATACTATAAAAAACTTCCTAAGATTACTATCAATTAATTATAATTAAATTCCTAAAAAAAAAAAAAGAAAAATCAAACAAAGTGGAATAAATAGAACATTGGATCATTCCACATCACTTATTCTAGTTCTAGGGATTTTACGGAGCCTTTTCATGCATGACATGATTCGGGTATGGTATGATCATAGAAAATATTCTCCTCATAGCGAACCGGCCTATCCTATGTTACATAAAGGGACTTACATGATGGTTGGATGCGGAGACACATTGGGTTTTGAATTTCAACGTGGCGGATAAAATTATATATCTGCATGGACCAATCAATAGTTCAAGTCACACACTCCCATAATCCATCCTCTTTTAGTTTAGGAAAATCTACTTCAACTATTCGATTCGTATCAAATAAACAATACTTCAGAGTTGAATAGAAATATCCAAATAACATGCCTTATTTTTCAATAATCCATATTTGTAGCAATGAAAGACTCTTTTTCCTCCCCGATATAATAAATTACAAATATCTATGATCTGCCTTCTCTATAAAGGACCCGAAATACCTTGCTTACGTATCATTGGAAAGTGCATTAACATAAATATGGCAGTAAGAAGAGGCAATACAAAAGTATGTAAACTATAAAAACGAGTTAAAGTGGATTGGCCCACACTAGCACTTCCACGTAATAATTCTACCAAAGGCGATCCTATTATAGGAATAGCTTCAGGCACGCCTGTTACAATTTTTACTGCCCAATAGCCAATTTGGTCCCGAGGTAAGGAATAACCAGTTACGCCAAAAGATGCGGTCAATACAGCCAGAACCACCCCTGTAACCCAAGTTAATTCGCGGGGTTTTTTAAACCCACCCGTAAGATACACACGAAATACGTGCAAGATCATCATTAGAACCATCATACTTGCTGACCATCGATGAACTGATCGAATTAACCAACCAAAATTGACCTCAGTCATTATGTATTGAACAGAGGAAAAAGCCTCTGTAACAGTTGGACGATAGTAAAAGGTCATAGCAAAACCCGTAGCTACCTGTACTAAAAAACAAGTAAGCGTAATCCCCCCTAGACAATAAAATATGTTGACATGAGGAGGAACATATTTACTAGTTATATCATCTGCAATCGCTTGAATCTCGAGACGTTCCTCGAACCAATCATATACTTTATTGAGATAGGTAACCGAAGAAAGACTCCCCCTCTGAGAGCCGTATATGAGAATTTCATCTCGTACGGCTCAAGCCAAAACACACAAATACTGGTTTCAACGGATATGGAATAGAGAGTTTAAAACTTCTTGTGGCTTAGCCGCTTGACTCGATTTGACCCAAAGATACGAAGTAATAAAAATCCGGAATCTATTCTTTGTGATGATAATGCCAAGAAATACAATCTCAAGTTGGCTCATCCATCTTTCTTTATGTTAATCGTGACAGGCCTCTTGAATCTTCTCTTCCCTATCTTTTTTTTTTATAGGAATTCTCTTGTTGAGACCCTATGAATCAATTGAAACCTCAGATTCATACTAGAACCACGATGATTTAAGAAAGCCAAAGCTAAACTCAAAGGTTTTCTGAGTAAAAACCATTTGATCATCACTTCTTTATTAATGAATGTAATAACTCAACAAAATCTAGAGAAAGAGGTTTATTTCGGTCAAAAGAAGTATGAAGGAAAAATTGTTTGATTTAGAAAAGACGTATTTCCATTTTTTTAATCCGGTTGCGAGGTCTGAATAATAGGTATGAATCATAGTTCAAATCTTTCTTTTTTTGATCTATTCTATATAATCCGTGCTCCAGAGACTAGAATAAATATCTGACGAGGTAGAATCATCTTGATAGAGATGACAGGTCCATTCTCTGTATTATCAATAGGATCAATTAAAACAAGTCACACGCTCATATTCCGGAAATGAAATATCGAAACAAATAAATTTCACGATCGAACTACCAGAATGGTCTATAAATCCAAGTCCTAGTTTTTATGAACTAATTAATGGAAATTCCATCCAGTAAAACAGATGAATTATAAATTTCTAAAATAATAGATAGAAAGATTGCAAATAGAGCCATTGCAACTCCCATAAGTGGTGTAGTCCCCCACCCTGGAGCTACTTTTCCATATTCCGAATTCAATGGTTTCAATAAACTCCCTACGCCAGTTCGTCTTGGCCCAGATCTAGAACTACTCTCAACGGTTTTTGTAGCCATAAATCCTCTTTCATCATGGGTTAAAATCTGTTGACTTTGTATACCATTCCGTTGTAGTTGTAAATAAACGACATTATCGTGAACCTTTGTGATCTTGAAATTATCGAAAAAAATGGAAACAGCAACCCTAGTCGCCATCTCCATATCCGGTTTACTTGTAAGCTTTACTGGGTATGCCTTATATACCGCTTTTGGGCAACCCTCTCAAAAATTAAGAGATCCCTTCGAAGAACATGGGGACTAGTTGAAGTAATGAGCCCCCAATATTCATATGGGGCTCATTACTTCAATGGAAATAATGAAAAATCATTTCATTTTTTTAGTTGGAACTTTAGGCGGTTCTCGAAAAAAGATAGCGAAAAAGATTATCCCTAAAGTCGAAACTAAGAGGAATGTATAAACCAATGCTTCCATAGATTTGATCGTGGTTTACAATTATAGCTTCCACACCTATTCGTTATTCGTTTTGGATTATTTACTAAATAAATTCTAAATTGAGATTTAGAATTGACTCACAATTTACTATTAGTAACTATTACTATCTATAATCTATATCTATAATAGTATTTAGATACTAGAATCTAGATATAGTCATATCTTATTACTATTATATTATAGATTATCTTATAATATTCTATATATTATCTATATATTATTTCTTTTATATTTATATTGTATTATTCTTATTCTATTTCTCTTATTCTATATTCTCATTTTTATATTCTAATTTTTCTATATTATTCTAATAGTCTAATAGAATATATTATTCTATTTATACATAAAAATAAGAAAAATAGAGAAAGAAAATCTAAATCTAAAAGAAATTAAAATAAATAGAATATAGAATATTATGAAATAGATAATAGATTCAATTAATATAGAAAATATAATAGAAAATATAAATTCTAGCTTAATTCTAGAAATTAACAAATTAGAAATACTAAATAGCTAAATACTATATATGAATCTAATATAAATTTAGAATATATTTCTACTAGAAATAAGAAATACTAGAAAAAAATAGAGGCAAAATATGGCAAAGGAATTTTGTATCAGACTACTTGTCTCCTTGTAGTTGGATCTCCAATTTTTTGGAATGCTCCAAATTCCACTTGAGCATCCAAATCTGGATCAATACCGGCAAAAACATCTCTGAACAAGGTTCTGGCGCCGTGCCAAATGTGTCCGAAAAAGAAGAGCAAAGCAAACGTAGCATGCCCAAAAGTGAACCAACCCCTTGGACTGCTACGAAAAACACCATCGGATTTCAAAGTAGCCCGGTCTAATTCAAAAATTTCACCTAATTGGGCACGTCTAGCATATTTTTTCACAGTAGCAGGATCACTATAAATGACTCCATTGAGTTCGCCACCATAGAATTCAACAGTTACCCCTACTTGTTCAACACTATACTTGGATTCTGCTCTTCTAAAAGGAACATCGGCCCTCACAATTCCGTCTCCATCTACCAAAACTACCGGAAATGTTTCAAAAAAGGTGGGCATACGACGTACAAAGAGTTCGCGCCCTTCTTTATCTCTAAATATGGGGTGCCCTAACCACCCAACAGCTATTCCATCCCCGTTATCCATTGAACCTGCTCTGAATAATCCCCCTTTCGCCGGATTAT